AAGACTCAACTTGTCTATCTGTTAGTAATGGAAAACAAAAAGAGAAATTCTAATTTTATAGGATTAAATAAAAATTGTATTAACTATCAATTTGATATAATTGCTATGCTTAGTGTGTGACTCGTTGATTTTTTTAAGGTTCGAATTCAAAAAAAAATGGACCAAGCTTGTAAGATGAACTAATCTAATAACGATAGAACTAATAAAAAATCCATCGCTTCGTATTATCTGAGCTCCAAAAAAAGTCAAGAATATAGATTATATCATTGTAACAACTAAAATACTTTTTTTTTTGCATAAACAAAAGAAAAGACAATCTGATTATGAACTGGGAAATAAAATTTAAATAAAAAAGTGTGGATAAGTAGAAGAAAAGGTGAGGGAAAGAAAATATCAATGATATATGATTCGAAATGTAAGGTCTATGAGTCATCTCAAAAATTAAAAGTAATAAAGCATCAATTGATTTCTTCAATATAAAAAATAAAGAGCTTCTAGTCAATAAAGACTAAGAATATTGACTTAAGAACAAATTTCCATTTTAATTAGGAGCTCCGTTGTGAAATTCAGACCTAACCATTAATATAAATTTAGATTAGAGACGGTGGGAACGACGGAACCCGTGAATACATAAAGTTTTATTGAACATAAGATTCATGGGGCGGGATGGCGGAACAAACGGTCAAATATGCTGAGAGGTCATGAACTACCTTTAAGACTGAACTAGATATTATAAAGAGTAAATATTCGCCCGCGAAAGTTGAATTTTTATTTAAATTTTATATGGTTAGTTATAGATTCAAACAAGAATTCCTACGAAATTACATGAAATCTCAAAAATTCCCAAGATTTAAATACGTGTATTAATTTTAGAATACCTTTTTTCATTCGCGAGGAGCTGTATGAGAAGAAACTCTCATGTCCGGTTCTGTAGTAGAGATGGAATTGGGAGAAACAATCATCAATTATAACCCCCCAAAAACCAGATTCCGTAAACAACATAGAGGAAGAATGACGGGAATATCTTATCGAGGCAATCGTATTTGTTTTGGTAAATATGCTCTTCAGGCACTTGAACCTGCTTGGATCACATCTAGGCAAATAGAAGCAGGACGCCGAGCAATGTCACGAAACGCGCGTCGGGGTGGAAAAGTCTGGGTACGTATATTTCCAGACAAACCAATTACAGTAAAACCAACAGAAACTCGGATGGGTTCGGGGAAAGGATCCCCCGAATATTGGGTAGCAGTCATTAAACCAGGTCGAATACTTTATGAAATGGGCGAAATAACAGAAAATATAGCCAGAAAGTCCATTTCAATCGCGGCGTCTAAAATGCCTATACGAACTAAATTCATTATTTCACGATAGAAATGTATAACTAACAAAATGCTTTGATTGCATTATAAGGGATTCTAAAAATTATGATTCAACCTCAAACCCATTTAAATGTAGCAGACAATAGCGGAGCTCGAGAATTGATGTGTATTCGAATCATAGGAACTAACAATCGACGATATGCTCAGATTGGTGACATTATTCTTGCTGTGATCAAAGACGCAATGCCCAATATGCCCTTAAAAAGATCAGAAGTGGTTAGGGCTGTAATTATCCGTACTTGTAAAGAACTCAAACGCGAAAATGGTATAATAATACGATATGATGATAATGCTGCGGTTGTCGTTGATCCAGAAGGAAATCCAAAAGGAACTCGAGTTTTTGGTGGAATTGCCAGAGAATTGAGATATTTAAATTTTACTAAAATAATCTCATTAGCTCCCGAGGTATTATAATTTATAGTTTACTATTTGAATGAAATAAATTCATTAGTTAATTTTCACGTATATGCCTTTAACAAAAAAGAAAAAAAAAAGAAATAAGAAATTACCATGTTGATTATATAAAAATTCGGATTTGTTCATCATGGGTAATGGCACTAGTACTGATATAATAACTTCTATACGAAATGCTGACATGAATAGAAAAGGAATGGTTCGAATAGCATCAACTAATATCACCGAAAGCTTTGTTAAAATACTTTTACGAGAAGGTTTTATCGAAAACATGAAAAAACATGAGGAAAGCAACCAAGATTTTTTGATTTCAACCCTACGACATCGAAAAAAAAGGCAAAAACCATATAGAAGAAATTTTTTGAATTTAAAACAAGTTAGCCGTCCCGGTTTACGAATATATTCGAACTATCAACGAATTCCTAGAATTTTAAGTGGAATAGGTATTGTAATTCTTTCTACCCCGAAAGGTATAATGACAGACCGAGAAGCTCGATTAGAAGAAATCGGCGGAGAAATTTTATATTATATATGGTAATTCTTTCTGATATTCGAATTGGATCAAAACCGAAGTTTTTGTGAAAAAAAAAATATAAAAATATAATAATAACAAAAAACACCCTTATTTTAACATGAAATGGATATATCCATATATTTCTCACCAATTCAGATTTATGAAATGATACAACGATACAATATGGTAAAACCTATATCAAGAATCGGGTCACGTAGGAATGGACGTATTGGTTTATCTAAGAATACACCTAGAATACAAAAGGGGGTTATTCATGTTCAAGCAAGTTTCAACAATACCATTGTAACTGTTACAGATGTACGAGGTCGGGTAATTTCATGGTCCTCTGCCGGTACTTGTGGATTCAAAGGTCCAAAAAGAGGAACACCATTTGCTGCGCAAACCGCAGCAGAAAACGTCATTAATACTGTAGTGGAACGGGGTATGAAAAGCGCGGAAGTCCTGATAAAGGGACCCGGTCTCGGCAGAGATTCAGCATTACGAGTTATTCGTAGAAGTGGTATGCTATTAAGTTTTATACGAGATGTAACCCCCATACCACACAATGGCTGTCGACCTCCTAAAAAAAGACGTGTGTAAAAATAAACATTGAAAAGAATTCAAGAGAAATAAACGATTCAATGATCGGAGCAAACAATATTACTATGGTTCGAGAGAAAGTAACAGTAGCCACTCGGACATTACAGTGGAAATGTGTTGAATCAAAAGTAGACAATAAACGTTTTTATTATGGACGTTTTGTTTTATCTCCACTTATGAAAGGTCAAGCCGATACAATAGGCATTACAATGCGAAGAGCTTTGCTTGGAGAAATAGACGGAACGTGTATCACACGTGCAAAATCTGAGAAAATACCACACGAATATTCTACCATAGTAGGTATTCAAGAATCAGTACATGAAATTTTAATGAATTTGAAAGAGATTGTATTGAGAAGTAATTTGTATGGAACTTGGGACGCATCTATTTGTGTCAGGGGCCCAAGGTATGTAACTGCTCAAGACATCATTTCGCCGCCTTTTGTGACAATCGTTGATAATACACAGTATATAGCTAGTTTGACAAAACCCATTGATTTTTGTATTGGATTACAAATCGAGCGGAATCGTAGATGCCATATAAAAACGTTAAATAATTTTCAAGACGGAAATTATCCTATAGATGCAGTATTCATGCCCGTTCAAAATGTGAATCATAGCATTCATTCCTATGGAAATGAAAAACACGAGATACTTTTTATCGAAATATGGACAAACGGAAGTTTAACTCCAACAGAAGCACTTCATGAAGCTTCCCGGAACTTAATTGATTTATTTATACCTTTTCTACATGTGGAAGAAGAAAACTTACATTTAGAGGACAATACATACAAAATGACTTTACCGCTTTTTACTCTTAATGATAGATTCACTAAACTAAGGATAAATAAAGAAAAAATAACATTGAAATATATTTATATTGACCAATTAGAATTACCCCCCAGGATCTATAATTACCTTAAAAGTTCAAATATACATACATTGTTGGATTTTTTGAATAAAAGTCAAGAAGATCTTATGAAAATAGAGCATTTTCGAATAGCAGATGTAAAACAGATATGGGATATTCTAGAAGAGCATTTCGAAATTGATTTACCAAAAAATAACTTTTAAATCTATTTTTATCGTTTTAATTATAAAAATTATAAAGGTGTTTTGAACCTTTAATATTTAGAATAGATACTGAATCTAATTGAACAAATGTATCTAGGGAATACCTGTTTCAAACTGAATTTTCTCCCTAGATACACATAGTTAAACATTGTTAAAATATTATTTTATTTATTAATAATTTTAATATTAAAATAATAAATAAAATAGTAAAAATATATATTTTTTTTTTTTTCAATTTAATTAATTTAAAAAAGACCTAACGTTAAGGATTTATCAATAGGTAATGTTGCCCCAATGCCCAACCAAAGGGCTGTTGTAGTACCAATCAAAAATATGGTTGTCGCTATTGGACGACGAAATGGATTTTGGAATTTATTAACATTTTCTAAAAAGGGTACTATTAATAATCCCACGGGTACTGAAATCATTAAAAGAACACCTAATAATTTATTGGGTACTGTACGAAGTATTTGAAATACAGGAAAGAAATACCATTCTGGTAATATTTCCAAAGGAGTTGCAAAAGGATCCGCGGGTTCACCAACCATTGATGGTTCTAAAACCGATAAGCCCACGTTACATGCAATAGTTCCTAAAATTACTACCGGAAAAATATATAAAAGGTCATTTGGCCATGCGGGTTCTCCGTAATAATTATGGCCCATCCCCTTGGCCAATTTAGCTCTTAATACAGGATCATTTAAATCAGGTTTTTTTGTTATTGAGATAGGTGATGATAGATCTACCCCCCGAAGGAACTGGATATGATAATTTTTTATCATCCGGCTCGAGCAAAAGAATCAAGGGGATCAAAAAAAGAAATGTTATTCAAATTTATATTATATTATTTGGTATACACATCTATACAAATACAAATATGATAAAGTAAGAAAACTTTTATCGGATCTTTATCCACAGTTACAACAATCTAGCCGTTTATCACTCTGGTCTTACAAGTTACAAGTCAATACTCAACACCCCAATAGGCTTACAAAAGTTGATCATGATAAAAATGCTTTCTGGGTCGTCTCAAACCTCTCGATTTTTGTTTATACCCAAGATAGTTTTTTTACATGCAAAGGAAAGGGTTTACTTGTTACTAACAAAGTGTAGCCTCTGTTCTTCTTTAGATCCTTTGTTTCACTCCGATAATGTTATCAATTTAATCAATGCAAAAGAAATGAATGCATTTCCATACTATTAGTGAAATAGATAAAAAAAAATCTTAATTATGCTACCCCATTACTTAGTAGACTGGATCTTACGAAGCCTATGCACAACCCGACTTAGGGCTACTGTAGATCATAGAAAAGATTATCTTCAATCGAACCGGCTTACGTGAGATTACGCCGATGGTTGAAACAAGAACACGTTTGGTTATGAATTAAAATGTGGCAGATAGATAAAAGGGTATGTCTGCACGGCCAAATCAGTAGTTCAAGTCACACACTGCCATAATCCATTTTTTTCTCTTCGGAAAATTCACTTCAACTATTCATATATTCATATCAAATAAACTACAGTACAGAGTTGAAGAGAAATATCCAAAGACATGTCTTATTCTTTTCAATAATCCACACTTATAGCAATGAAAACCTATTGTTCCTCTACCAAGTGCTAAACTATTTATGCCAAACCAAATAGTTATGATCTTTATAAAGGACCTGAAATACCTTGTTTACGTATCATTGAAAAGTGCATTAACATAAATACGGCAGTAAAAAGCGGCAATACAAAAGTGTGTAAACTATAAAACCGAGTTAAAGTGAATTGTCCCACACTAGCACTTCCACGTAATAACTCTACCAGAGGTGATCCTATTACAGGAATACCTTCAGGTACACCTGTTACAATTTTTACCGCCCAATAACCAATTTGATCCCGAGGTAAAGAATAACCAGTTACACCAAAAGATGCGGTCAATACAGCTAGAACCACACCCGTAACCCAAGTCAATTCGCGGGGTTTTTTAAATCCACCCGTGAGATATACACGAAATACGTGGAGGATCATCATTAGGACCATCATACTTGCCGACCACCGATGGACCGATCGGATTAACCAACCAAACTTAGTTTCCGTCATTATGTATTGAACAGAGGCAAAGGCCTCAGTAACGGTCGGACGATAGTAAAAGGTCATAGCAAATCCCGTAGCTACTTGTACTAAAAAACAAGTAAGCGTAATTCCTCCTAGACAATAAAATATATTGACATGAGGGGGCACATATTTACTAGTTATATCATCTGCAATCGCCTGAATCTCGAGACGTTCTTCAAACCAATCATAGATTTTATTGAGATAGGTAAACCAAAGAAACTCCCTCTCTTAGAACTGTATATGAGACTTTTATCTCGTACAGCTCAAGCTGAAACACCTCAATACTGATTGCAACGTATATGTAATAAACTATTTAAAACTTATGAATCCTCCTATTTTTTTCTTTTCTCGAAAAAAAAAATACGAAAGCTCTTTTTTTGTGATGATAATGCCACAATATCAAGTTGGCTCATTCATATGTTGATCGTTACAGGCTTCTTGAATTTTCTCTTTACCTATTTCTTTGATTTAGTCTTCTTGTTTGCATACATAGAACATATAAATAAAATAGAATCTGGTTTTACTATTATTTTATTATTGATATTGATAGGAATTTATCTTGTTAGGACTCTATGAATCGACTGAAACCTCAGATTCATACTAAAACTACCATGATTCAATAAAATCTCCAAGCCAAGCTAAGACCAAACAAAGATTCCATGAGTAAAAACCACAAGATCATCACTGAAACACACACATTTTTTGTACAAAATAAGCGCGCTTGAAAGAATAAAAAAACCGTCCATTTGAAAATTTGTTGGAGTCCAGCCGTAAGGTATAAATATTCAGTATGAATCATAGTTCCATTCTTGATTTATTTCATATACATATATATATTCCGTGTTCCAGATACTAGAATTAATATCCGACGAGGTAGAACCATCTCTCTATCAAGAAAGAGGACAGACCCATTACTCTGTATTATCAATAGAAGCCATTCTAACAAGTCACACACTCATATTCCAGAAATACAGTACATAAAAAAAAAATTCCACGGTCGAACTACCAAAATAGAATGGACTAGAAATTCAAGACCTAAATAAACGACTCTCTTTGTATTGCAAAGCTAAGATCTCGTAGATCTTATGAATCTAATTCATTGAAATTCCATACAGTAAAACGGACGAATTATAAATTTCTAAAATAATAGATAGAAATATTGCAAATAGAACCATTGCAACACCCATCAAAAGGGTAGTTCCCCACCCGGGAGCCACTTTACCATATTCCGAATTTAATGGTTTTAATAACGATCCTGTATTAGTTCGTTTTGAAACAGATTTCGAACTAACCTCAATAGTTTGTGTTACCATAAATCCTAGTGTATTGATTAAGATCTGTTGACTTTGTATACCATTACGTTGTAAATAATCTTATCATAGATCTATTGCAATTTTGAAATTATATAACAATGGAAACAGCAACCCTAGTTGCCATCTCTATATCTGGTTTACTTGTCAGTTTTACTGGGTACGCCTTATATATCGCCTTTGGGCAGCCCATTCAACAACTAAGAGATCCGTTCGATGAACACGGGGACTAGTTGAAGTAATGAGCCCTCCTGAGGGCTCATTACTTCAATTGAGATAATTAAAACTCATTTCATCTTTTTTGTTTTGTTGGAACTTTAGGCGGTTCTCGAAAAAAGATAGCGAAAAAAATAATTCCTAGAGTAGAGACTAAAAGGAATGTATAAACCAATGCTTCCATAGATTCAATCGTGGTTTACAATTATAGCTTCCGTACCTAATTCTATTTATTTGAAATTGTTTCACGGAGAAAGAAAGAGCAGAGCGGACACTGGTTCAAATCAATATTTCTATGACACCCTGCCTATGTCAACTGCCCCAAATAAAATTAAATAGAAGCTAAAAAGTGTTGTATCAGACTACCTGTCTTCTTGTAGTTGGATCTCCAAGTTTTTGGAATGTTCCAAATTCTACTTGAGCATCCAAATCTGGGTCAATACCAGCAAAAACATCTCGGAACAAGGTTCTAGCACCATGCCAAATATGCCCGAAGAAAAAAAGCAAAGCAAAGGAAGCATGCCCAAAAGTAAACCAACCTCTTGGACTGCTACGAAAAACCCCATCCGATTTCAACGTAGCACGATCAAATTCAAAAATTTCACCCAATTGAGCGCGTCGAGCATATTTTTTAACAGTCACAGGATCACTATAACTGACTCCGTTGAGTTCACCACCATAAAACTCAACAGTTACACCTACTTGTTCAACACTATACTTCGATTCTGCCCTTCTAAAAGGCGCATCTGCTCTAACAACTCCGTCTCTGTCTATCAAAACAACCGGAAATGTTTCAAAAAAAGTAGGCATACGACGTACAAAAAGTTCGCGCCTTTCTTTATCTCTAAAGATGGGGTGTCCTAACCATCCAACAGCTATTCCATCTCCGTTGTCCATTGAACCCACTCTAAATAATCCCCCCTTTGCCGGATTATTGCCGATGTAATCATAAAAGGCTAATTTTTCCGGAATTTTAGACCAAACTTCCGATAAACTTTTTTTTTCGGAGAGCCCAGTTCCAACTATTCGATATATTTCTTGCTGGAAGTATCCCTGATCCCATTGATAACGAGTGGGGCCAAATAATTCGATCGGCGTAGTTGCTGAACCATACCACATGGTTCCAGCAACTATAAAAGCGGCAAAAAAAACAGCAGCAATACTACTGGAAAGAACGGTTTCAATATTTCCCATACGTAATCCTTTGTATAGACGTTGAGGCGGGCGGACACAAAGATGGAATAGGCCCGCTAATATCCCCACTGTCCCTGCTGCAATATGATGAGAAGCTATGCCTCCTGGAACAAAAGGATCAAAACCTTCCACACCCCACGCCGGAATTATGGGTTCTATTTTTCCTGTTAGTCCATAGGGGTCAGAAACCCATATTCCAGGACCATACAGGCCAGTTACATGAAATGCACCAAAACTAAAGCAAGCCACCCCTGAGAGAAATAAATGAATTCCAAATATTTTAGGCAAATCCAAAACGGGTTTTCCTATACGGTCATCAAAAAATATTTCTAGATCCCAATAGACCCAATGCCAAATAGCGGCTAAGAAACACAAACCAGAAAATGCAATATGTGCCCCTGCCACGCCTTCATAACTCCAAATACCCGAATTCGTTATCGCCCCCCCTGTGATATTCCAACCACTCCATGAATTGGTTATTCCTAAACGAGTCATAAAGGGTATAACGAACATACCTTGTCTCCACATTGGATCAAGAACTGTGTCAGAGGGATCAAAAACTGCTAATTCATATAGAGCCATCGAACCGGCCCAACCAGAAACCAGAGCTGTATGCATTATATGGACAGCAATTAACCGACCAGGATCATTCAATACAACGGTATGAACACGATACCAAGGTAAACCCATGGAAATACCCCTTACTTTAATCAAAGAAAAAATTTAATTTTATTACATTGGAAAAAACTACAGAACTTAGTTGCTTTCAGTAGATTATCGCGAAACAGGGATTTCTCTTTTTCTATTCTATTGGCATTATGTTACTAATAACCAAACAATTCTGTTTGTAGGAACAAAGAGAAACAGGTTTATTTTATACCCGATAAGTATCAATACGCAATGAGGGGTTAATACCACTTTACTTTATATGAGCAACTGTGTACATTCGTAAGAATTTTACTTTACTAGGATTGATTTTTTTCTTTAGATTAAACTTTTCTAATCTACATTGTTACGTTTCCACATCAAAGTAAAATAGATTCCTTAAAGTCCTTATTTTTTTATTTCATGCCTATTGGTGTTCCAAGAGTACCATTTCGACTTCCCGGAGAGGCATATTCAACTTGGATTGACATATAGTGCGACTTGTCAGATATTTTGGGTCATATGGGATTTCCCCGTTATCTTTCCGAGATATCTTATGTTTGTTTCACCCTAAAATGTAAAATGATTAATTGAATCATCAAAAAATTGAAGCGTGAAATACAATTAATTAGATCCCTTTTTATGGGGGTTCGGATTAATATTATCAATTACAATTCAAATAGTTTATGGTTGACTTGGCTGAACCAATAAAATGAAGTATCCAGGCTCCGTTTAGAAAACCCCAATGGGAAATATGTATTATATGATTTTTTTCTTTGAATGGTTACCATAGGAGATATCTTAATCAATCGAGTAATATGACGAATATTTGGCATAAGATTGGCAGAAGATATGAATGAAATGAATTGAAAAAAAAAAAAGCAAGGTTGTGTAGCAAAGTAAAAAGAAACGGTAATGGTATTAGGAACATTTGTCCTATATATGCAAATCAAAATCGGTCGGATCTTTACCCGGAGTAGAGCAGAAACCTAAAAATAGTAAAGAGTACCATTCAGGAACAAGAAAATAGCATCGTGATTTGGATTGAATATCGGTGAAAAGAATACATCAATGAAAAGTTAGTTCGATAAGTTTCTTTATTTTTATTCGAATTCTAGGGAAAAAGAAAACCACTCAGACTTTTTGAAATCTGTGAAATATGCAATAAAAAAGTTCCTTTGTTAGAAAGAATCCGATATGAAAAAATAAAGCGGCGGAGATATACAATACACATTGATTTTTCCCCAATTTGAACCGTATGCATCAAAAGGTGCATGTATAGTTTCGAAGGTAGACTTTATCCTAATTAACCGACTTTATCGAGAAAGGCTCCTTTTTTTGGGCCAGGGGGTTGATAGTGAGATCTCGAATCAACTTATTAGTCTTATGGTATATCTCAGTATAGAAAATGATACCAAAGATTTTTTTTTTTTTATAAACTCTCCCGGCGGGTGGGTAATACCCGGAGTTGCTATTTACGATACTATGCAATTTGTGCGACCAACGGTACATACAATATGCATGGGTTTAGCTGCTTCAATGGGATCTTTTCTCCTGGTCGGAGGGGCTATTACCAAACGTCTAGCATTCCCTCACGCTTGGCGCCAATGAGTTTTTTTATTTGAGAAAAAAACAGAAAACTATGCCTTCTCCATATGAAATAGGAATATTAAGTAATAATAGCATGGCACTTCGAATTCGATATGAAATTTTTTTTTTATTATTTTTCAAAACCAAAACATTCGATTATGTATCGAGAGAGTAGTATGAGATTAAAAAATATTTTCGTTTTTATATATCGGGATTTTGTTTCAGCGACACAAATTTTTTATTTGATTGAATCGAAAAGAAACTTTGGGATTGCCAGCTTACAGACGCAATAAATATAGAAAGCAACGGTGCCATCGTATTATGTTTTTTTTAGCTCTGGAAAAGAAAGTAAAGATGGCAAAATGACAAATTTACAGATCTAGGTCTGATAGTTTTTGATCTTTCTTTGATGGAAAGTAAAAATAAATTATATTGTAGAGCCGTATGCAACGTGCAAAAGATGCCCGTACGGTTGTTCAATTTGTCCTTTTTTGCCCCATCATGAGAAATAGAATAATTTTTTATTATGTCACATCATCAGGGTAATGATTCATCAACCTGCTAGTTCTTATTTTGAGGCCCAAACAGTAGAATTTGTCCTAGAAGCGGAAGAACTTCTAAAATTGCGCGAAACCCTGACAGAGATTTATGTACAAAGAACGGGCAAACCCTTATGGGTTGTATCAGAAGACATGGAAAGGGATGTGTTTATGTCAGCAACAGAAGCCCAAGCTCATGGAATTGTTGATCTTGTAGCGGATGGAGGATGACTGAAACGGCTCTGTATTTCACGCAAATATCCTGATTTGGTATTTTCTCTTTTTACTAAATTCAAAATTCTAGTAACTAAAAGTCATTCATAATTATCTGGTTAGGATCGATCTAAACCGGCCCATTATGGATATGATTCATCATGCCAACTATTAAACAACTTATTAGAAATACAAGACAGCCAATCAGAAATGTCACAAAATCCCCCGCTCTTCGGGGATGTCCTCAGCGCCGAGGAACATGTACTAGGGTGTATGTGCGACTCGTTCAAATCCTATTATAGCATAACATAATTTAGGACAAAATCAAAAAATATTACAGTATCAACGATCGATACGGATAGAATAGAAGAACTCTATTCACTATACTAAATAAAAAATAATCTATCATATCCTTATTTTTTATGTATGAAATTTATGGTTTTATATTGGTGTAAATCTACTTACCTCAATTTACGATAAGAAAAAATTCTCTAGTGGTAGCAAATGCTTATTTCATTAAAGCGTAGAAATCCTTTTTTTATATTTTATTTAAACTTATGCTCGTATTCTTGCAAGAACGAACGGACTAACAGGATCATCTACCCAGCCAACTTTCCTAATTAAATACCGTTATTATACAAATCGATTTTATTGTGAAAGATCTAGTACTAGATAATTCATAGGTAGAGCAATGTGAACTGTACAAGTGACCTTAGTTACATGAGGGGGGGATGGCTCCGGTGTATAGAGAGGACCTCACCGTTTTATTATTTTAGTTAATAAAGAACCATAGAAACGATGGAACCTACCATTTCTATATATATGTATATAGATTATCTATATTTCTGACATCTAATACTAATCCAAATTCTTAATTTGGTGTAAAATGCCTAGGAAAAAATAAACAAATATGGTGGTCGGGAGGGAAGGGTTATAGTAGCAAAAATCGTTGGAATTTTTATTTTATACATTGGAACAATCGTTTTGTTATTAATAGACAGGGAAAATAATAACTATAAAATTAGTTATTAATTAAAGTTCCATTTAGATGATGACCAGAATTAGAAGAGGATATATAGCTCGGAGGCGTAGAACAAAAATTCGTTTATTTGCAGCAAGTTTTCGAGGAGCTCATTCAAGGATTACTCGAACTATTACTCAACAGAAAATAAGAGCTTTGGTTTCGGCTCATCGGGATAGAGATAGACAAAAGAGGGATTTTCGTCGTTTGTGGATCCTTCGGTTAAACGCATTAATTCGCGGGAATAGGGTATCGCATAGTTATAGTAAATTAATATATGATCTGCAGAAGAAGCAGTTGTTTCTTAATCGTAAAATACTGGCGCAAATAGCTATATCAAATAGGAGCTGTCTTTATATAATTTTCCATGAGATCATGAAATAAGGAGATTGGAAGAAATGCATCGGAATGATTTAAACAGCGTTCCCCGGAGAATAAACTCCGGGAAAGTGGAGTCGAAAGAAACGAAATTAGGATGACAGAGGATTAAAATCTAAAATATTCAGAACATGTTCAATAAAAAAACATTATTCTGCGTTTGGGTTCGAATTGTAATTTAGATTCAATTAAAGAATAAACTTATTTATTTCTGGTTCCAAAGCCTAAGGTTATATGAGCGGGCTTGGTTTTTTCAAATTGTTTCTCATTATTAAGAAAGGGTAATAAAGATAAAATACGAGCCTGTTTTATAGCACTAATAATTAATCGTTGTTGTTTCAAGTTCAATCTATTTACTCGTCTAGATAATATTTTTCCTTGTTCACTAATAAATCGACTAATTAAACTCATGTTTCTATAATCAATTCGATCCCCCGGCCCAATCGGGGGCAATCGACTATGAAAAGGTCGCTTGGCTTTCAGAAAGCGTCGTTTGGGTTTATCCATAATTTTTTGATTCCTTATTAATTCCGACGGATTCAAATTTTGTATTATATATATATAAATATAACATTATATTATATAATGATAATGTAATGATGATAATAATGTTATTTTTTGCTGGTATTTGACAGGTTTACATATAGAAACTAATGTAATCTATTTCTTTACCTCCCCATGAACTGTATGTTTGAAACAACAGGGACAGAATTTTAGTAATTCCAATCGACCGGGCGTATTGTGTCGATTCTTTTGAGTAATATATCTGGAAATACCCGTGGAGTCCTTATTAATACTCTTTCGAACACAGCTGATACACTCTAAAATAACCGTTACCCGGGCATCTTTACCACCTTTTGCCATGAACCTCCTTTGGATTTTTGATTCACTCAACTTTTCTAGTTCCAATCCGAAATGAAAAAAGTACCAGAAATTACTAACTCGAAATTCAATTATAAAAATAAAGGGAAGAGAAATATTATCTCTAATTTTCGTCACCTCTTGTCAATAACTAAACTGGAATATCAACGCATCTGGGAAAAATCGATTGATCTCTATCAATAGACCCGCCAAAGATACAAACCATAGAGTACTTAGTACTGGTGCCGCGGAGAGATAAGTTTTTAGATCTCGCATTGAAAATACTCCTTATTTTTTTTTTAAATACATTGTCTCTGTGTATCTGTATTTAAGGTATATGTAGTTAAGAACCGTTTCTAGTTATAGGTGGAATTCCTAATTAAAATGTACAATCATTCGGTAGATAAACTTTCCTTCTCTTAAAACATAAATTCCCTCCTTCCTGAACATTCCGGAAATTGATTCGTTTTTTTACGGTTTTTCATATGTATATAATTTTTTCTGTTATTATTATATGATATGTTCTATAAAATATGTTATATAAAAATAATGAGACCAAAAAACAGAAAAAAAATGATGCATATCAATGAAAGAAATACCGATATGGAAACAAAGATGGGGATTCTTTACAATGATACTGTAGCTCAATTGAAAGGGATGTAGCGCAGTTTGGTAGCGCGTTTGTTTTGGGTACAAAATGTCACAGGTTCAAATCCTGTCATCCCTGCCTATTTCTTTTTCTATGAGCAGCAAGGTGGTATATATTAAATTTAGAAATACTTTTTTCATCTTATGATACTATTGATACTATATATCAATATCATATACTATGATTATGATGTAGTAGAGTTACAAAAATAATACCTTGCTTTACAGCCCGTACTAAGAAAGCGCTCTTAGTTCAGTTCGGCAGAACGTGGGTCTCCAAAACCCAATGTCGTAGGTTCAAATCC